AATAAGATGCCTGAAAAAGGATTACTTTGATATAGTAAATCAAGTGTTAATAAAAACACTCTTATTACATTACATTATAACTATTGGGATTAAACCAAATCTAAAGAATTCAAAATTCCATATGCATTTTACATTAAATTATAATTTTACATAAAAAAAAAGATAAGCTAAAATTTCTAAGCTAATGGGCTCATACCCCATTTATGAATAATTTCTCTTTTTAATTTTAATAAATTCAAGAAAAATAATCTTTATAAAAATAATAGTAATTAGAACAATTATAATAATATCTTCAATAAATTTAATATTTTCATGAATTAGAATAGAATTAAATTTAATTTCATTTATCCCAATTTTAACTAAAAGAAAAAAAATAAAAGATCAATCAATAAAATATTTTATTATCCAAAGTTTATCCTCATCAATACTATTAATTGCAATAATAATTAATTCAAAAATTGAATCCCCAATCAATTTAAGAATTATAATTACAGCAAGAATATTGATAAAAATAGGATTAATACCATTTCATCTATGATTACCAAGAATTATACAAAGAATATCATGAAAAAAATGTATAATTATGAATACTTGACAAAAAATTTCCCCAACAATTTTAATCTGTCAACTAATTTCAATTAAAGAAATAATTTTACCAATAATGATTTCATTAATTTTTAGACCAATTTCCATATTCAAAACACTTTCAACAAAAAAAATTATAGCATTTTCCTCAATTTCAAATACACCATGAATAATAATATCAATAATAATTTCAAAAAATATATTTTTTATATTTTTTATAATTTATTCAATAATCAATATAATATTAATAAATAACTTCAAAAAACTAAATATTAATTTTATCAACCAAATAATAGAAAAAAATAAAACAATAAAAATTAATTTAATAGTAAATTTCCTATCAATAAGAGGATTCCCCCCCACAATTGGATTCTTGATAAAATGGATAATTTTACAAAAAATAATAGAATTATCAAAATTTATATCAATAATAATAATTTTATCATCATTAATTTCAAGATTCATCTATATAAAAATAACTATTTCAATCTTTTTAATAATAAATTTTAAAAAAAAAAATACAAAATCAAAAAATTTTTCATCAAATGATATTCCAATAAATATAATAATAATTTTAACTTTTATATTCCTTAAACCAAATTAAAGGATTTAAGTTAAAAAAACTCTCAACCTTCAAAGTTGAAAATATCTTAATAATATAAGCCTTAGCTTATTATTATTAAAGCACCTTCAGATTTGCAATCTAATATCAATTAAATTTAGAATATAAAGCCAAAAAATAAATTTAACGAGAGGTTTATTATTCACCATAAATAAATTTACAATTTATCACCTAAATTCAGTCATCCCATTTATTATTAATCATTTTTCAACTAATGAAAAAGTGATTATTTTCAACAAACCATAAAGATATCGGTACTCTATATTTTATTTTTGGAACATGAGCAGGACTTTTAGGTACAATAATAAGAATAATTATTCGAATAGAATTATCCCAACCAGGTTCAATAATTAAAAATGATCAAATTTATAATACTATTGTTACATCCCACGCATTTATCATAATTTTTTTTATAGTTATACCAATTATGATTGGGGGATTTGGAAATTGAATAATTCCACTAATAATTGGTGCCCCCGATATAGCATTTCCACGAATAAATAATATAAGATTTTGATTATTACCATCATCAATCATATTATTAATTGCAAGTTCTACTACGGGAACAGGAACAGGTACAGGATGAACAGTTTACCCTCCCTTATCCAGCCAAATAGCTCACTCAGGTCCATCAGTAGACTTAACTATCTTTTCACTCCATATTGCAGGTATTAGATCAATTATAGGAGCAATAAACTTTATTTCAACAATTATTAATATACGAACTGAAAGAATAAATATAGAAAAAACCCCACTTCTATGTTGATCAGTTCTAATTACAGCAATTTTACTATTAATTTCTCTGCCAGTTTTAGCAGGTGCTATTACTATATTATTACTAGACCGAAATTTTAATACTACATTTTTTGATCCCTCAGGTGGAGGGGACCCTATTTTATATCAACATCTATTTTGATTCTTTGGTCATCCTGAAGTTTATATTTTAATTTTACCAGGATTTGGTCTTATTTCACATATTATTATACACGAGAGAGGAAAAACTATTACATTTGGTCACCTAGGAATAATTTATGCAATAATTTCGATCGGAATTTTAGGATTCATTGTATGAGCACACCACATATTTACAGTTGGTATAGATGTAGATACACGTGCATACTTCACTTCAGCAACTATAGTAATTGCAATTCCTACTGGAATTAAAATTTTTAGATGAATTGCAACAATACAGGGAATTAATATAATTAAATCACCTCAAATAATATGATCAATTGGATTCGTATTTTTATTTACAATAGGAGGATTAACAGGAGTAATTCTAGCCAATTCATCTATTGATATTATTATTCACGACACATACTATGTAGTAGCACATTTTCATTACGTTTTATCTATAGGAGCTGTCTTTGCTATTTTAGCAAGAATTATTCACTGATTTCCCGTTCTAACAGGAACTGTTATAAACAAAAAATGACTAAAAATTCAATTCTTCATTATATTTATTGGAGTAAATTTAACATTTTTTCCACAACACTTTTTAGGATTAGCTGGAATACCTCGACGATACTCAGATTATCCTGATACATTTATATTATGAAATTTAATTTCATCAACAGGATCAATTATTTCAACAATTAGAATTATAATATTAATATTTATTATATGAGAAAGAATAACATTTAAACGAATAATTATATTTAAAAAAAATACCAATTCATCAATTGAATGAATATTTAAATCCCCTCCACCTGAACACTCATTCAAAGAAATACCTATCTTAACAAATAAATAAGTCTGAGAGTGGCAGAAGAAGTGCCATGAACTTAAAATTCATATATGAATTTTATATTAATTTCCTTAGAAATTACATCATGAATAAAATTTAACTTAATTAATAGAGCAAGACCTATTATAGAACAACTAGTTATATTCCATGATCACACAATAATAATTATTATTACAATTCTATCAATTACAGTATTTATAATAAAATCAATTATTAAAAATAAATTTTTAACACGAACAATATTAGAAAACCAAAATTTAGAAACTATATGAACGATTCTCCCAACAATTACATTAATTTTTATTGCTTTACCTTCAATTAAAATTCTATATATTATAGAAGAAATTATTAATCCATCAATTACAATTAAAGCTATCGGACATCAATGATACTGAACTTACGAATATTCAGATAAAAAAAAAATAGAAATTGAATCATATATAATTAATAAAACAAATAATAAAAATAATTTCCGTTTATTAGATGTAACTAATCGAATAATTCTACCTTACCTTACACAAACACGAATAATTATTACATCTTCAGACGTTATTCACTCATGATCAATTCAACCTTTAGGAATTAAAATAGATGCGATTCCAGGACGATTAAATCAAACATCAATTATAATAAAAAAACCAGGAATATTTTTTGGTCAATGTTCAGAAATCTGTGGAATAAATCACAGATTTATACCCATTTCACTAGAAAGAATTAATTTAAAAGAATTTATAAATTGAATTAAAACCTAAAATATAAATGTAAATATTTACATTAAGTGACTGAAAGAAAGTAATGGTCTCTTAAACCAAATTATAGTATAAATCAAATACTCTTAATGACAAAGAAGTTAGTTTAAACAAAACAATTATTTGTCAAATAAAAATTATATAATAAATATATATACATCTTGATTCCACAAATATCTCCTATCATATGAAGAATAATTATAATTATTACATTTACATTAACTATAATGAATAGATCAATAATTATATTTAATAAAAAAAAAATCTCACTAAAAAAAAAAATTAAACAAAATAATAACTAGTTTATTTTCATCATTTGACCCATCAACTAAATTTTTACAATTAAATTGAATTATAATATTATCAACAATAATAATTTTACCTATAAATTTTTGATTAAAAATTTCACGACCAATAATAATAAAAAAAATGATTGAAACCAAATTACTATCCGAATTTTATAATTCAACCAATCAAAAAGAAATAATCCTTTTATCAATTAGTATATTCTTGATAATTTTAACAAATAATTTAATAGGATTATTTCCATACAATTTTACACCTACAAGTCATATTTCAATATCTATATCAATATCAATTCCAATATGAATTACACTAATAATTTATGGATGAACAAAATTTACAAATTCAATATTTATTCACCTTCTTCCTACAGGAACCCCTAAAATAATTATACCAATAATAATTATAATTGAAACAACAGGAAATATAATTCGCCCAATCTCACTTTCTGTACGACTTACTGCTAATATAATTGCAGGACATTTACTAATAACACTTTTAGGAAATATCAATGAAATAAAAATAATTATTTTAACTATACCAATTCAAATAATACTAATAATATTTGAATCAAGAATTTCAATTATTCAAGCTTATGTATTTTCAACACTAATTACATTATATTCTAGAGATATTCCATATGAAAAAAAATCACCCATTCCACCTAGTAACTAAAAGTCCATGACCAATTTTGTTATCAATAAATATTATAACAATACTGTTAGGAATAGTTATATGAATAACAAAAAAAACAATATCAACAATAATTACAGGAACCACATTAACTATAATATGCTCAATAATATGATGACGAGATGTTACACGAGAAGCTACATTTCAAGGTATACACACTAAAAAAGTTATTAAAGGAATCAAAATAGGTATAATATTATTTATTATCTCAGAAATTATATTCTTTTCTTCCTTTTTCTGAAGATTTTTTCATTCAAGATTATCTCCATCAATTGAAATTGGAATAAATTGACCTCCAAAATCAATTATTTCATTCAATCCAATAGAAATTCCTCTACTAAATACAATTATTTTATTATCATCAGGAACTACAATTACATGAGCTCACCATAGACTAATTAATAATAAATTAAATTCATCAATTAAAGCTATAATAATTACTATCTTCTTAGGAATTTACTTTTCAATTTTACAAAAATGAGAATATAATCAATCTCAATTTACAATTTCTGACTCAGTATATGGATCTACATTCTTTGTAGCAACAGGTTTCCATGGATTACATGTAATTGTTGGAACAATCTTCCTGAGAGTATCAGCTTTACGAATAAAAAAGTTTCATCTTAGTAAAAATCACCATTTAGGATTAGAAATATCAGCTTGATATTGACATTTTGTAGACGTAATTTGATTATTTCTTTATGTAACAGTTTACTGATGAGGAAAATAAAATAAAAATTCTTTTAGTACAAAAAAATATTTTTGACTTCCAATCAAAAGATAAATAACAATTTAAAGAATAATAAAAATCTTTTATACATCAATTACACTAATAATAATAATCTTTATTGTATTTTTATTAACAACAATAATTTCAAAAAAATCAAAAATAAGACGAGAAAAAAACTCACCATTTGAATGTGGCTTTTCCGCAATATCATCAGCACGAAAACCATTTTCAACTCACTTTTTCTTAATCGCTATTCTATTTTTAGTATTTGATATTGAAATCTCAATTATACTACCAATATTTTCAATTAAAATATCCAACTTAACAGAATGATTTATTTCAAGATCAACTATTATTTTTATTTTAATTATAGGACTTATACACGAATGAAAAAACGGAATACTAGAATGATCTAAGTAAGGAGAATAGTTAAATAAATAACACTTTTTTTGCAAAAAAAAATTATTGAAACTTTTCAATTTCTCTTAATAAAGCAAAGAAGTATAAATACACTTAATTTCGACTTAAATTTAGAGAAATAAATTTCTCCATGCTTATTTACTTATAATTTAATTTAAAATTAATTGAAGCTACTTTTTAGCTTTTCATTGTTAATGAAAAAAAAGGATAATTCATTCATTCCCAGTTAAAAGAATAAAAATAAAAGAAGCTGCTAACTATCTAAAAAGTGTTAAATCACTTTATTCTTTAAATTCCCTTTAAAATAAATTTATATAGTTTAAAAAAAACATTATATCTTCAATATAAAAATAAAATAAATTTATTTTATAAATAATTATTAATCTTTTAAATTAAAAATTAAATCAAATTTTATTTAATAATATAAAAATTATCTTAACATTTTCAATGTTAAACTTTAAATTAAGCTAATTAAATAATTTAAATTATATAAAAAAAATTAAACCAATTTTTTACTTAACAAATTTATAAAAAATACATAAAAATAAAAAAAAAAAAAAAAGAAAATATATAAATAAAAAATCTATTTAAAATTATACGCTCAAAATAATTAGAAAAAAAATAAAAATACTTTTTTAATCCACCAGTTGTAATATATTCAAATCAACCCAAATCAATCAATTTATAACAAAATCCACTAAAGAAAAAAAACGAGATAAAAAAAAACCAGTAGAAAAATAATTTAAAAAAAATATAGAACCAAAAAAAAAAAAAAAAATAATTAAACACAAAAAATTTAAAATTAAAAAAAAAAAAAAAAAAAAAAAAAAAAACAAAAAACATCATTAACAAAGGAAAAATCTTAAAAAAATAATCAACAAAAAAAATAAAATCAATAAATAACCAAAAAATCAAAGAACCCGAAAATAAAGAAAAAAAATATAAAAAAAATAAAGAAATATTTATATATATACAATACCTAAATCTAATCAAACAAAAAAAATAATTTTTAGAAAAAAATAAATAATATAACAAACGAATTCTATAAAACAAAGTTAAAATTACCGAAATACAAAAAATAAAAAAAATAAAATAATTTAAATCCATTAAATACAACAATTCAAAAACAAAATCCCTTGAATAAAATCCAGAAAAAAAAGGAAATCCACACAAACATAATAAAGAAACAAAAAAACAAGAAGAAACATAAGGACATTGATTCAATAAACCACCCATATATCGAATATCCTGATTACCTAAAAAACAATGAATAAAAAAACCAGAACACAAAAATAATAAAGACTTAAAGATAGCATGAATTAATAAATGAACAAAACATAGAGTAAGACATCCCAAAGAAAGAATAAAAAATATAAACCCTAATTGTCTTAAAGTAGAAAAAGCAATAACTTTCCTTAAATCATTTTCTAATAAAGCATTAAATCCTGAAATAAATATAGTAATTAAAGAAATATATATTAAAAAAGATACATCAAAAAAATAAATATAATTATTAAAACGAATAATTAAAAATACACCAGAAGTTACTAAAGTTGAAGAATGAACCAAAGAAGAAACTGGAGTAGGAGCTGCTATAGCCGAAGGCAATCAAAAACAAAAAGGAAATTGAGCACTCTTAGTAAAAGAAGCTATTAAAATCAAATAAATTATTAATGTCAAATCCAAATCAAAAAAATTATTATAAAAAAAAAAATGCCAAGAACCAAAATTAAATATATAACCAATTCTTAAAATAAGAAATACATCACCAAATCGATTTATAAAAACAGTAATTAAACCTGAACTCAAAGAAATAGAATTCTGATAATAAATTACCAAACAATAAGAAACTAACCCCAAACCATCTCAACCCAGTAATAAACAAATTAAATCAGGAACTATAATAAACATTAATATTCTTAAAATAAATATAAAAACAAGAAAAAAAAAACGAACAAAATTTTTATCACCCCTTATATATCCAATACTATATAATGCTACAGATCCAGAAATTAAAAAAATAAATGACATAAAAATTAAAGAAATTCAATCAAATAATACTAAAAAAGAAATTTCACAACCATTTATTCTAAAAATCAATCAATCAAAAAAAATTAAAATATTATATTCATAAAAATAAATACCAAAAAAAAAAAAAAAAAAAAAAAAAAAAAAAAAAAAAAAAAAAAATTTAAAAAAAAAAAAACACCCAAATTTAAAAAAAAATCAAAACAACACAGCCTAATTTCAAAAAAAATTCCTGATTCCACAAATCAATGTTTTAAATTATATTACTTAAACTAAATAGACAAAAAAAAATAATTTATATCTAATACAATAAAAAAAATAGGATAAATATGAAAAATTAAAATTAAATATTCACGAACAAAACAAAAACAACCAAACCTTATTAATCCAGAAAATTTACCATGTTGAGTTAAAAAAAAAATTATTAATCTATAACAAGCTGAAAAAAAAAAAATAAAAAAAAAAAAAATTAAATTATAAAATCTCCATATTAATATAGAAAAAAAAATAAAAATTTCAGAAAATAAATTAATTCTAGGAGGACAAGATATATTTATAATACAAAATAAAAACCAAAAAAAAGATAAAAAAGGAAAAAAATTAATTATACCTTTTAAAATAAAAAATCTACGTGTACCAAACCGATCATATAATATTCCAATCAAAAAAAATATTCCAGAAGAAACAAATCCATGCCCCAATATAAAAATTAATGAACCTAATAAGCCTCAATTAAATATAGAAAACAAACCAATAATTACCATAGATATATGACAAACAGAAGAATAAGCAACTAAAATTTTTAAATCTCTCTGAATTAAACAAAATATTCTAACTAAAAAACACCCCACTAGTCTTAAAGAAATAAAATAAACACCATAATCAACAATAAAAAAATAAATAAAAGATATTAAACGAATTAAACCGTAACCTCCTAACTTCAATAAAATACCAGCTAAAATTATTGAACCTATAACAGGAGCTTCTACATGCGCCCTAGGTAACCAGTTATGTAAACCAAAAATAGGAAACTTTACCAAAAAAGAAAAGATTAAAAAAAATATTAATATATTTCTCCTAAATTTTAAATTCAAAAAATAAGAAAAAGAACCAAAAATTGAATTCATGTAAAAAATAATTAACAAAAAAGGTAAAGAAGCAAAAAGAGTATAAAAAATTAAATAAAATCCAGCATTCAATCGCTCAGGTTGATAACCTCAACCAAATAAAATCAAAAAAACAGGAATTAATCTAGATTCAAAAAAAAAATAAAAAAAAAAAAAATCCATGACTAAAAATAATAATATAAGTATTAAAACCAAAAAATTTATATAAAAAATAAAATAATTTTCAAATACAATATTTAAATTCAATACACATATACACACTAATAAACAAATTCAAATACTTAAACAACAAAATAAATAAGAAATTTTATCCATTCCAAAAATGTAAGAAATTATATAAAAATAATCAACTAAAAAAAAATTTATATAAAAAAAAAAAAAAAAAAAAAAAAAAAGTCCATATAAGTAATAAATAATAAACCCATTAAAAATGTTAAAAAGTCCATATAAGTAATAAATAATAAACCCATTAAAAAATGTTAAAGGAGTCAAAAAAATTAAATAAAATAAAAATTTTAACATAAAGTTAAACTTATTAAATAATCAAAAGAACCTTTACGAACCAAATACACAATTAAAGATAAACCCAATACACCATCACAAACTCTTATAACCAAAAAAATAATTAAAAAATAAAAATCAAAAACATAAAATCTAAAATAATAATAACAAAAATAAAATAAAGAAATTATTAAAAATTCTAATCTTAACAAAGATAGTAAAAAAAAATTACGTACTAAAACTAAAGAAACTATTCCAAAAAAAAATATTACTAAAATAAACATAAGTTTTTATAGTTTAAAAAAAACATTGGTCTTGTAAACCAAAATTTATAAATTAAAAATTTTTAAAAACATATTTCAGTAAGAAAAAAAATTTTTCTTTAGTCTCCAAAACTAATATTTTATATAAAATACTTACTGAATAATAACAACTATAATAATAATAACCTCAATATGTATTTCAACTATTACACCATTTATAAAACACCCTGTCTCAATAGGATCTCTCCTTATAACTCAAACTATTTTAATCTGTATAATTTCATCAATAAAATTTTATTCCCCATGATACAGATATATTTTGTTTATTACTATTATTGGAGGAATAATAGTAATATTTATATATATATCAAGAATTGCATCAAATGAAAAATTCAAAATAATCTCAATAAAAAAAATTATATTAATTATAATTATATTTATTACTTTTATAATCATTAATAAATTTAAACATACAATAAATTTAGAAAAATTAAATGAAAATAAATTATTTTTAATAGAATTTGAAGAAATAAAATCAACAAGAAAATTTTTATATTTAAATAAAATAAACTTAACAGTAATAATAATAATTACTTTATTAATTACAATAACTGCAATTACAAATATTGCTTCGTCTCATGAAGGACCATTAAAATTAAAATAAAAATAATTTTAAAACCCTTAATTATAAAACATATGTATAAACCCACACGAAAAAAATCGTTTCTAAATAATTTTATTATTGATTTACCCTCACCTTCAAATATTTCAACATGATGAAATTTTGGATCAATCTTAGGTTTATGCTTAATAATTCAAATTATTTCAGGTATTTTTCTCGCCATACACTACTCACCCAATATTAACCAAGCATTTAAAAGAATTATTCATATTATACGTGACGTAAATTATGGATGATTAATACGAAATATACATGCCAATGGCGCATCAATATTCTTTATCATAATATACTTACACACAGGTCGAGGTTTATATTACGGATCATACAAATTAAAAAAAACATGATTATCAGGTACAATAATTATACTTATTCTAATAGCAACCGCATTTATAGGATATGTATTACCATGAGGACAAATATCATTCTGAGGTGCAACAGTTATTACTAATTTAATTTCAGCTATTCCCTATTTAGGAGAAATAATCGTAAAATGAATCTGAGGAGGTTTTGCAGTAGATAATCCAACATTAAATCGATTCTTTACTTTCCACTTCATTCTACCATTTATTTTAACAATAATAATTATTTTACATTTAATTTTCCTTCATGAAACAGGATCTTCTAACCCTCTAGGAATAAAAAATAATATTGACAAAATTCCATTTCACCCTTATTTCACAATTAAAGATTTACTAGGATTCACAATTGTAATATTTATATTTTCAATACTAATAAATGTATCACCTTATATTTTTAATGATCCCGAAAACTTTAATATAGCCAACGCTATAATTACGCCAATCCATATTCAACCAGAATGATATTTTTTATTTGCCTATGCAATTTTACGATCAATTCCAAATAAATTAGGAGGTGTGCTAGCACTATTATTTTCAATCTTGATCCTAATAACTTTACCATTCTCAATAAAAAATAAATTTCAAAGAAATTTATTTTATCCAAAAAATAAAATTCTATTTTGGATCTTAATTAACACCTTTGGTTTACTCACATGAATTGGTGCTCGACCAGTAGAAGAACCTTTTATTTTAACAGGTCAAATTTTAACCTTAGTTTATTTCGCAATATTTTTTATATTACCTATATTATCAAAAAAATGAGATAAACTTCTTTTTGCTTCTTATAAAAAATAATTAATTAAAAAATCTTAATTTAACTTAAAAAATAATTATAAATAAAATAGTTAATTAACTAAAATATAGTACTATATCTTGAAAATATAATAAAGAAAAAAAATTTCTATTAACTTAAAAAATAAATTTATACTAAAAAAAATGAAAAATAAATAAATCTTTAAAGAAATAAAAAAAAATAAATAATTCAAAACTACAGGTAAATAACACCTTCAAGATAAATATATTAATTTATCATAACGATAGCGAGGAAAAGTACAACGTACTCAAACAAAAAAAAACAAAAAAAACACAAATTTCAAAAAAAAAAATACTCTATACACATCTCTACCAAAAAATATTAAAACTACAAAAAAACTCATAAATATTATATTTCTATATTCAGACAAAAAAAATAAAGAAAATATAAAAGATCTATATTCAACATTAAATCCAGAAACTAATTCAGATTCACCTTCCGAAAAATCAAATGGAGAACGATTAGTTTCAGCTAAACAACAAGAAAAAAAAACAAAAAATAAAGGAAAACAAACAAAAAAAATTCATATATTAAACTGAACATAAATAAAAATAAATAATCTAAATCTACTAAAAAAAATAATAAAACAAAAAATTACAAGGAAAAAACAAACCTCATAGGAAATTCTCTGAGCAACAGAACGTATTCTACCTAATATAGAATAAATAGAATTTGATCTTCAACCAGAAATTATAATTACATAAACACCAACACCAGAACAACATAAAAAAAAAAGTAATCCATAAACAAAAGTAATAAAATTAAAATATAAAGGATATAAAAGCCAAAAAATTAAAGAAATTACTAAACCTAAAATAGGAACAAAAAAATAAATAAAATAATTACCAAAAATTAAAAAATAATATTCTTTTCTAAACAATTTTAAAGCATCAGAAAAAGGTTGAAATAAACCCAAAACCCCTACCCTATTAGGACCTTTACGAAACTGAACATAACCTAAAATTTTACGCTCAAATAAAGTAAAATAAGCAACTCCCAATAAAATAAAAATAATTAAAAAAAAAAATCTTAAAAAAAACATTATTATTGAATGTAAAAAAATATACATTTTTAAATTCTAAATTTAAAGCACTTAAATCTGCCAACTCAACAAAATAAATAAATTTTACCTTTTAAAAGTCCTTTCGTACTAATTAAAAAATATAAAAAAGAAGATAAAAACCAACCTGGCTCACGCCGGTTTGAACTCAGATCATGTAATCATTTAAAGGTCGAACAGACCTAAAATTATAAAACCTACCCCATAAATTTTGATTAATCCAACATCGAGGTCGCAAACTAAATTATCGATTTGAACTCTCCAATTTAATAACGCTGTTATCCCTAAGGTATCTTTATCTTTTAATCCAAAATTTAGGATCTAATAAACCAAAAAAAATTGTATATATAAGATAAAGTTTAAATTTTTAACTATCACCCCAATAAAAAAATAATATATTAAAAAAATAATAAACAACAAAAAAAATTATTTAATTAATTATTTTTAAGATCTATAGGGTCTTATCGTCCCTCTTAATTATTAATTCTTTTTTAAAAAAAAATAAAATTCAAATAATAAAAATTAATAAAGCATTTTTCTCATCAAACCATTCATTCAAGACCTCAATTAAAAGACTAATTATTATGCTACCTTAGCACAGTTAAAATACCGCGGCTATTTAAAAAAATTCACTGAGCAGGTTAGACTTAAAATAAAATCATTAAGACATGTTTTTGTTAAACAGGTGAAAAAATAAAATTTGCCTAATTCATAAACTTTTTTTAAAATTTTACTAATTCAAACATTATTAAATACTAAAATATTTAAACAAAAAAACTGATTAAAAAATAAATAAATAAATTAATAAACTTAAAATTAATCTATAACGAACTTAAAATGATGAAAGATTTTATACCTACATAATAAAAAAAAAAAAAAATTATATAAATATTAAGAGCTTATCCTCCTAAAATTTAGAACTTACAAAAAAAAATAATTTAAATTTAAAAATCCTTAATTAAATTAAATTCTCAATTAACCAGAAATAGAATTAAACGAATTTCATTTCAAATCCAACTAAAATTTTTAAATCTTTATAAAACAAAAACTTAAAACCTCAATTAAATCTTAAATTTTCGGGAAATAAAATTTCACTTTATAAATTTATTTAACCCTGATACAAAAGGTACTAAATAAAATTATTCTTTCAAAAAATAAAAAAATTTCCTTCACAGTAAATTAAACTATAAAAAATCCATTAACTAAAATCAATTAAAAAACAAAATAAATAAATTTTATAAACAAAATTAATAAAAAAAAAAAATAATTTAAATATCAATCAAAAAAGATTAATTAAAACCAAAACTTTATTGTAAATAAAATTATAATTTTTTGATTCTAGATACATTTTCCAATACATCTACTTTGTTACGACTTGTCTCACTTTATGAGAATGACGGGCGATATGTACATAATTAAGAGCTTAATTCAAAAAGTTAAATAAAAAAAATTACTATTAAATCCAAATTCAATTTAAATCCAAATTAAATATCAAAAAAAAAAAATTATTGTAACCCATAATTACCTTTATATAACTGCACCTTGACCTAACATAAATAATATAGATAAAAAGAAAATTAAACTTTAATTATATTCAACGACAGAGATATACAAGAAAAAATAAAGGTAAAATATATCGTGGATTATCATTTAAATTACAGGTTCCTCTAAAAAGATTTAAAAACCGCCAGATCTATTAAATTTCATAAAAAAAATACTACCTGGAAATTAAAATTTTCTAAAATAATAGGGTATCTAATCCTAGTTTATATTATAGATTTTTCAGAAATTATAATTATTAATATATTATTAATAAATTTCACCTAAATTAATAAATTAAACTAAAAAAAATCTAAAATTCCAATAAAAATTAATCTTTTCATGAAATATAACCGCGAATGCTGGCATAACATTTTTCTGAAATAAATTATTTTATCAATTAAAATCATTTAATTATTTAAAAACTTAACACTGAAAATAAAAATTAAATCATTTAGAAATTATTAATCTTTCAAAAAATTACATGCAAAAAAATAATTAAATTAATTCTTTAAATCAAAATCAAACTTTTTATTATCTAAAAATATATTCCGGAACTTAAATACTCCTTCCAATAACAAACAATTTTTTAACCCCATTTTAAAAAATTCAAGTTAATTTTCTTTAATAAAGATTAATTAAATTAATTTAAATCCCCAAATTTAAACTATTTCCCCAAATAAAAAATCTTTTCTATTAACTCATTACTCAATTTAAATAAATTGGTACAATAAATACTATTAATCTACAATATTATTTTTTAAATCAAAATCAAACTTTTTATTATCTAAAAATATATTCCGGAACTTAAATACTCCTTCCAATAACAAACAATTTTTTAACCCCATTTTAAAAAATTCAAGTTAATTTTCTTTAATAAAGATTAATTAAATTAATTTAAATCCCCAAATTTAAACTATTTCCCCAAATAAAAAATCTTTTCTATTAACTCATTACTCAATTTAAATAAATTGGTACATTTATAATAAAATATTTATATTTATACAGAAATAAGATATTAATGAGATATACATTATAATAAAATATTTATATTTATACAGAAATAAGATATTAATGAGATATACATTATAATAAAATATTTATATTTATACAGAAATAAGATATTAATGAGATATACATTATAATAAAATATTTATATTTATATATATATATATATATATATATATAATAATATTTATGTAAATATTTACATATATAATAATATATATATATAATAATATTTATGTAAATATTTACATATATAATAATATATATATATAATAATATTAATATAAATATTTATATATATATAAATATTTACATAAATAATACATATATATTTAAATATTATTAATTAAAAAATATTTAATTTTATATATTTATTTTTTTACTGGTATAATAATATATTTGTATTTTTCATACTATTAATAAAATATTTTATTATAAAAAAAAAAAATTTAAACCAAAAACATGATTCAAAAAATAAAATATCTAAAAATTCGGGGTTTTACCCTAAAAAATCGGGTTTTTACCCTAAAAATTCGAGTTTTTACCCTAAAAATTCGAGATTTTACCCTAAAAATTCGAGTTTTTACCCTAAAAAATCGAGATTTTACCCTAAAAAAATCGGGTTTTTACCCTAAAAATTCGAGTTTTTACCCTAAAAATTCGAGATTTTACCCTAAAAAATCGGGGTTTTACCCTAAAAATTCGAGTTTTTACCCTAAAAAATCGAGATCTAACAAAAAAAATTTTTACTATTAAAATATATTAAAATTATATTACAAATAAATATTAACTGTACCAAATTGTTTTATTTTTATTAAAATAC